AGTAAGATGCCTGATAAAAGGGTTATTTTGATAGAATAAATTAAGTAAATTTTTACTCTTACTGTAAAATTGAGAGTTAAACTCATCTTTAAATTTCAAAAATTTATGTTCATCATAAACTAAATTACAAAAAGATAAGCTAAACCTAAGCTATTAGGCTCATAACCTAAACATAGAAGTAAATCTTCTTCTTTTTAATAAACAAAAATTTTAATTTAATAATATTTAAGACAGTATTAATTATGGGGGTTGTAATTTCTATATCGTCAAACAATTGAATATCTATATGATTAGGAATAGAAATTTCAATAATATCATTTATTCCTTTAATATCATCTAAAAAAAAATTATCTTCAGAATCATGTATAAAATATTATATTATTCAAAGATTAAGATCAAGAATTATAATAATGGGGATTATTATAATTTCTTTAAATCTAAATTTCAATATAATTTTAATTTTATCAATTTTTATAAAATTAGGAATAACACCTTTTCATAATTGAGTATTATCAATTGTTGAAGGAATAAACTACAGCAACATATTTATTTTATTTACATTTATAAAAATAGCACCAATAAATATAATATCATATATTAATGTAGAAATTCAATTAATTGTTATATTAGGACTTATTATTAGATCAGTATCTGCAATTAATCAAAATTCAATCAAGAAAATTATATCATATTCATCAATTTATAATATAAGAATAATAATAACTTCAATTAGTAATTGAACTAGTTGATTAACTTATATAACAATATATCTAGTAGCAAATTTTATAATAATAAAAATATGTGAAATAATAAACTTAAATTTCATTAACCAAATCTATATAAATAACTATAACTTAATAAACAAAATTATGATATGAATCTTTATAACATCAATTAGAGGTATACCTCCAATAATTACATTCATAATAAAAATAATTATTATAGAAGAAATAATTACAACAAACCAATACATAATATTATACATCATTATTTCAACATCAGTTATCACAATATTTTTTTATATACGAATATCATTATTATCACTAATATTTTTCCTAATTTTACCTAAATGAATAATAACAAAAAAAAAAAAAATTAAAAATGAATATTTATTAATTTCAGTAATAATTTATCCTATTACATGTTGCTTAAAATCTTTTTATTAAAGATTTTAAGTTAATAAAACTATTAACCTTCAAAGTTAAAATTGCTAATAGTAAATCTTAAGCTTTAAGATGAACTATCTTTAAATTTGCAATTTAATATTTTAATTAAACTATAAAACTTATATTAAGAGAAAAATAATTCTTAAATAAACTTACAATTTATAACCTAAATCGGACACCTTAATAATGAATAAATGATTATTTTCTACTAATCATAAAGACATTGGAACACTTTATTTTATATTTGGAATATGATCAGGAATAATTGGAATAATATTGAGAATAATTATTCGAATTGAATTAGGTCAACCAGGAGCATTTATTAACAATGATCAAATCTATAATACAATTATTACATCACATGCATTTATTATAATTTTCTTTATAGTTATACCAATTATAATTGGAGGATTTGGTAACTGACTATTACCTATTATAATTGGAGCTCCAGATATAGCATTTCCACGAATAAACAATATAAGATTCTGATTATTACCTCCATCAATTACAATATTATTAATTAGATCTATAGTTGAATCAGGAGTAGGAACTGGGTGGACAGTATATCCTCCTTTATCAAGAAATTTAGGTCACTCTGGGCCTAGAATTGAATTTGCAATTTTTTCATTACATTTAGCTGGAATTTCATCAATTCTGGGATCAATTAATTTCATTACCACAGTTATAAATATACGAACTATAGGAATGACATTAGATCGAACGCCTTTATTTGTTTGATCAGTATTAATTACTGCACTATTACTATTATTATCATTACCAGTTTTAGCAGGAGCTATCACTATACTACTTACAGATCGAAATGTTAATACATCATTCTTTGATCCATCAGGAGGGGGAGACCCAATTTTATATCAACACCTATTCTGATTTTTCGGGCATCCAGAAGTATACATTTTAATTCTACCAGGATTTGGTCTTATCTCCCATATTATTATTCAAGAAAGAGGAAAAAATGAATCATTTGGATATATTGGAATAATTTATGCTATAATTTCAATTGGAATTTTAGGATTTGTAGTATGAGCTCATCATATATTTACAGTAGGAATAGACGTAGATACACGTGCATACTTTACATCAGCTACCATAATTATTGCAGTACCTACAGGAATTAAAGTATTTAGATGATTGGCAACAATAAAAGGAATAACAAATAAGATAACAATTTCAATAATTTGATCAATAGGATTTGTATTCCTATTTACAATCGGGGGATTAACAGGAATTATCTTATCAAATTCATCTATTGACGTAATTTTACATGACACTTATTATGTTGTAGCACACTTTCACTATGTACTTTCAATAGGAGCAGTATTTGCAATTATAGCAGGATTTATCCAATGATATCCACTATTTACAGGATTATCTATAAATACAAAATGATTAAAAATTCAATTCTCAATTATATTTGTAGGAGTTAATTTAACATTTTTCCCCCAACACTTCCTAGGATTATCAGGAATACCACGACGATACTCTGATTACCCAGATTCATATACCCTATGAAATATAATGTCATCATTAGGAAGAATAATCTCATTTACAAGAATCTTATATATTATTTTTATTTTATGAGAAAGAATAATATCTAAACGAATAACATTATTTACAAATCAAAATAAATCTGCAATTGAATGATTACAAAAAATACCACCATCTGAACACTCATATAATGAATTACCTATTATTGTGAAATTCTAATGTGGCAGAAAATATGCTATGAACTTAAGATTCATTAATAAATAAAAATATTTCTTTAGAAATTAATTCATGAAAAATATTATCGTATCAAGACGCATGCTCACCAATTATAGAGCAACTTATTATATTCAATGACCACGCAATAATAATTATTATCATAATTACATCAATCGTTTCATATATAATAGTATCAATCTTCTTAAATAAACTAATCAACCGATTTTTACTAGAAGGACAAATAATTGAATTAATTTGAACAATCACACCAGCAATAATATTAGTATTCATTGCTATACCATCACTACGAATTTTATACTTAATTGAAGAATCAATTAAACCTATAATCTCTATTAAAACAATTGGACATCAATGATACTGATCATATGAATATTCAGATTTTAAAAATATTGAATTTGACTCTTATATAAAACCTACTAAATTATTATCAAACATAGAATTTCGACTTTTAGATGTAGACAATCGAATAATTATCCCATTTAATGTACCTATTCGAATTATTTCAACTTCATTAGATGTAATTCATTCCTGAACAGTACCATCGATAGGAATTAAAATTGATGCAACACCAGGACGAATCAATCAAGCAAATTTAATATGTAAACGACCTGGGTTATTTTTTGGTCAATGCTCAGAAATTTGTGGATCAAACCACAGATTTATACCAATTGTTGTAGAAAGAATTAATACTAAATCATTCTCAATATGACTAAAAAATTCATCATTAAGTTACTTAAAGGCAAGTGTTGATCTCTTAAATCAAATTATGATAATTAGCAAATATCCTTAATGAAAAGGTTAGTTTAATAAAAACACTAATTTGTCAAATTAGAAATATAATTATTATCTTTTTTTGCCACAAATATCTCCAATATGATGATTATCATTAATATTAATATTTAATATAGTATTAATAATAATAAATACAACCATTTACTTCGAAAAAAAAAATCTTATAAAAATTAGTAAAAAATTATTTAATAAAAAAATAAACTGAAAATGATAACTAATTTATTTTCAACATTTGATCCATGTACAGGATTTATGTCTCTTAACTGATTAAGAACAATATTAATAGTATTATTAATAAACTACAATTACTGATTAACAAAAAATAACATAAAAACAATAATTTTTAATGTTACATACACACTTCAAAAGGAAATATCAATAATTATACCATATAAAGGATCAAACCTATTATTCATTAGAATATTCATAATAATTTTAATAAACAACACAATAGGAATATTACCATATGTATTTACATCATCATCCCAATTAGTATTTTCAATAGCCTTATCGCTACCAATATGATTAACCTTAATAACATTTGGATGATTAAAAAAAACAAACTTTATATTTAGACATTTAGTACCAATTGGTACACCCACTATATTAATACCATTTATAGTAATTATTGAAAGAATCAGTAATATAATTCGCCCAGGCTCATTAGCAGTGCGATTATCAGCTAATATAATTGCTGGTCACTTATTAATATCTCTTTTAGGATCAAGAATAAGAACAACTATAATAATAATTTTAGTAACCATATTAATTATACTTATAATATTTGAAGTAGCAGTTAGAATTATTCAATCATATGTATTTATAACATTATCAACACTTTACTCAAGAGAAATTTAAATGAATAATCATCCATTCCATTTAGTAGATAAAAGACCATGACCAATCATTGCATCAATCGGATTAATAACAACAACATCAGGTGTAATTATAATATTCAACAAACAAGAAATAAAACTAATAATTATAGGTGTAATAATTATTATATTAACCATAATTCAATGATGACGAGATATTATCCGAGAATCAACTTACCAAGGTATACATACTAAAAAAGTTACTAAAAGAATAAAAATAGGAATAATCTTATTTATTATTTCAGAAATTATATTTTTTACATCATTTTTCTGAGCATTTTTTCACAGAAGATTATCACCATCAATTGAAATTGGTATAATATGACCCCCTAAAAGAATTAAACCATTTAACCCTCTAAGAATCCCTATGTTAAATACAATAATCTTATTATCCTCAGGAGTATCTATAACATGAGCTCATAGTGCAATTATTATAAATAACAAAACCCAATGTAAAAAAAGAATAATTATTACAATTATACTAGGAATATACTTTACAATACTACAAATAATAGAATATTATGAAGCACCATTTTCAATTTCGGACTCAGTTTATGGCTCATCATTTTTTATAGCAACTGGATTCCATGGAATTCACGTAATTATCGGAACAATATTTATTATAATTACAATAGGACGATTGATCAAAATTCAATTTTCAAGTAAACATCACGTAGGATTTGAATGTTCAGCTTGATACTGACATTTTGTAGATTTAATTTGACTATTCCTTTATGTATCAATTTACTGATGAGGATCATATTTATTTAGTATAAAAAGTACAGCTAGCTTCCAACTAAAAAGTTCATAAAGAAATAAATAATTAAAATAATTATCATTCAAATAGTAACAATTATAATACTACTAATACTAATAACATTAATTATAATAATTGTAAGAAAAAAACCTATAGTTGATAAACAAAAAATATCTCCATTTGAATGTGGATTTAATCCTATATCTAATAAACGCATACCATTTTCAATCCATTTTTTTATAATTGCAATTATCTTTTTAATCTTTGATATTGAAATTATTATTATTTTACCATCAATTTTAACAATAAAATATACTATAATTAAATACTGATCATTTACATCATTTACATTTACAATTGTATTAATTTTAGGATTATACTACGAATGATATAACGGATTACTTAATTGAACAAAATAGGATTATAGTTAAATATAACATTTAAATTGCAATTAAAAAGTACCTAAAAGTTAATCTTACCATGAAAGTAAAATTACATTTAATTTCGACTTAAAAAATGGAATAAATATTCCTCATGATTTAGGAAAAGCCAAACTGGAGGCACTTTATTGTTAATAAAAAAATTGATATATTATCTTCCTAAAAGAGTACAAAAAAGTTAGCTGCTAACTAAACTTAAGAGCGGTTAAAATCCGTTCAACTCTTATTCATTAAGTTTAAAAATAAATATTTTACCTTCATTAAAAAGATAGGGATACCCCTAATGAATTATAATTAGAAAAAATCACCTTAATAACTTCAATATTAAACTCTAAAAATAAGCTATAATTATAAATGATAATAAAAATAAATCAAAACAAAAACGAAATTATATAAATCTTAAAATTATTATTAATATAAAATTGAAAAAAATTAGATAAACTATAAAAATAAAATCCTCTACCAGAAGTTATATATTCACCTCAATACATAAAATTATAAGACAAATAACCATAATTATAAAAAAGTTTATAAAAAAAATATAAGTAACCATTTATAAATCATATATAACTATTAAATAAATAAAAATCTAACCTAAAAAAATGATTAAAATTTATTAATTCAAATCCAAATCAAAATCCTAAAATAACTATTAATAAAGAAAATACCTTTAAATAAAAAGGAAATACCAAAAAATATAAATCAAAATTTATTAACCAAATAAAAAAACAACTAAAGAATACAGAAAAAAAAGTTAAAACTAAAATTCTAATCCTTATAAAATCAAAATAATCAAAAGACTTAAATAAAGTTATTAAAAAATACTTTTTATAAACCGTATAATATAATAAACGAGAAGTATAACAACACGTTAATCCTAATCTCAAAAAAAAAAAAAAAAAAACATAAAAATTCAAATTCATAAATAAAGAACACTCAATAATTAAGTCCTTAGAATAAAATCCAGAAAGAAATGGAATACCACATAAAGATAAATTAGAAATATTAAAACAAGAAGTAGTTAAAGGTATAAAAACACAACAAGAACCTATATAACGAATATCTTGATTATCTCCCATATTATAAATATAAATTCCGGAACATAAAAATAAAAGAGACTTAAATATAGCATGACTTAATATATGAAAATAAGAATAATCAACTAAATTTAAAAAAATAGAAACCATTATTAAACCTAATTGTCTTAAAGTAGATAAAGCAATAACCCTCTTTAAATCAAACTCATAACTAGCACAAAAAGAAGAAAAAACTATAGTTATTAAGCCTAAAAGAACAAATCAATTTAACCCAATATAAACACTAGAAAAAAAACGAATTAATATATAAACTCCAGCAGTGACTAAAGTAGAAGAATGAACAAGAGCAGATACAGGAGTAGGAGCAGCTATAGCTGCAGGTAATCAAGAAGAAAAAGGAATCTGAGCTCTCCTAGTAAAAGAACAAAAAATAATTATAAAAACTAAATAATCTAAATAATAATCATTAAAAAAAATAAAATGTCAACTACCAAAAGAAAAAATTCAACTTAAAGAAATTAAAATACCAGCATCACCCAAACGATTAATTAAGCAAGTAATTATACCAGCTAAATAACTCTTTACAGAGTTATAATAAATAACTAAACAATAAGAAACTAAACCTAAACCATCTCAACCTAATAAAATTCTCAAAAGATTAGGTCTAATAATTATTAAAACCATTCTTAAAATAAATAACAATAAAATATATAAAAACCGAACTGATCTATAAGAACTAACCCCTATATACTGTATTCTATACAAAATTACTATAGACGAAATAAACATTACAATAGAAATAAAAAACAAAGACTTTCAATCCAAAATAACTACATAAAAAAAAGAAAAGGAATTTAAAAATATAAATTCATACTCAAATAAAATAAAATAATCATTTAAACAAAAAATTAAACCAAAATAAAAAAAAATTAATGACAAAAAAAAAACTATAAAAAATCAGTGAAAATACCTATTAAACAAAATTTAAGGAAATAATCATCTATAACACCACAAATTATAATTTTTAATAAACTACTTAAATTAAAAAACAAAATTTATAAAAAAAATTAAAATTAATAAAGGATATAAATGACAATAGGCAATTAAATACTCACGAACTAATACCATAGAATATCTATAAGAATTTAAAAATAATCCATGCTGACAATATCTATATATATAATAACTAAAACAAGCTCTTAAAAAAGAAATTAACATAATAAAAAAAAAAGAATAATTTCAATAACAAACTAAACTAAAAATAATTAAAACTTCTCTAATAAAATTTAAACTAGGGGGACACCCTATATTAAAAGAACAAAATAAAAATCATAGTATTCTCAAACTAGGTATAAAAAAAATTAAACCTTTACATAGATAAAAACTACGACTAAATAAACGTTCATAGATACAATTAGCAAGAAAGAATATACCAGAAGAACATAATCCATGACTAATTATTATTAAAAGAGAACCCAAAACACCAACCCTACTTATAGTTAAAAGTCCAGATAAACATAAACCCATATGACAAATAGAAGAATAAGCAATTATACATTTAAGATCCCCTTGAAGAAAACAAACTAAAGAAATATATAATGAACCAAGAACCCCAAAAGAAAACCAAACATATGAATAATTAAAAAATAAAAACTCATAAATGAATATAAAACGAAAAAGACCATAACCACCAATTTTAAGCATTAAACCTGCTAAAATTATTGATCCAGAAACAGGAGCCTGAACATGTGCTTTAGGTAATCAAAAATGTAACATAAAAATAGGAAACTTTACTAAAAAAGCAAAAACTAAACATAAATGAGAAAAAAAATTAAAATCAAAAAAAACAACAAAATCAAAGAAAACTAAACCATATATAACATATAAATAAAAAATAAAGCATAATAAAGGTAAAGAACCAAATAAAGTATAAAGAAATAAATAAAAACTAGAAATTAAACGCTCAGGTTGATACCCTCATATTAAAATAAGAATTAATAAAGGAATTAAAGTTAATTCAAAAAATATATACATCAAAAACATATTTAAAATAGAAAAAACAATTAACAACAAAAAACAGATGAATAAACAATTAAATAAAAAGAAAAAACGTCTATATAAAAAATAAATAATTCTACTAGAGAAAATTATCAAGGAAGTAATTAAAAAAGTTAAAAAAATTAACATATAAGAAAAAAAATCAACACCAAAATTATATCTAATTATTCTAAAAAAACTATTAAAATCAAAAGTTATAAAATATAGTATAATTAAAATAAGAAAAAACTGAAAAAAAAACCAAAAATCAAAAAATAACAAAGGAATCAAAAAAAAAAAAAAAAAAAAAACTCCTATCATAATATTATAGAATTTAAATAATCATTAGAATGACAACGAACAAAAAGAATTATTAAACCTAGACCTAAAGCACCTTCACAAACAAAAAAAGTTATTATTAAAATATATATATACATACAACTATAATACATTAAACAATATATAAAAACAATAACTAATAAATAAATAATAATAAATTCTAATCTAATAAGACACAAAAAAACATGTTTACGAACCAAACATAAACATAAAAATCCCAAAAATACTATCAAAAATAAACAATAAAAAATATGTTTTAATAATTTAACTAAAATATTAATTTTGTAAATTAAAAATGAATAAAATCTTAAAACATCAGCTTAGAAATACACATCATTAACCTCCAAAATTAATATTTTTAATAAACTATAAACTGAAATAAAAACAAAAATTTTAAAAACAATAGTATATTTATCAATATTATCCTCAATAATAAAAACACCGATATCAATAATAATACTACTATTAATTCAAACTATACTTTCAATTACTTTAATAAATAAGATATTTAATTCATCTTGATTTCCCATAATTACATTTTTAATAATAATCGGAGGTATTATAATCATTTTTATATACATAAGAAGAATTACATCTAATAAAAAATTTAAAACAAACATAAAAATTGTATTATTAAGAGGAATAATACTTTTTATAATAGAAGAAATAATATCAGAATTCCAAATAAATGAAAATCAAGAACTAATTAAAACAATAGAAGATTTATCAATGACCAAGATATATAACAAGACAATATTTATAACTATATTAATAGTATTATACTTACTATTAACTATATTATCAATTAATAAAATTATTAAAAATTTTGAAGGACCCTTACGATCTAAAACTTATGAATAAAATAATAAAAAAAAATGAATTTCTTAAAATAATTAATTATTCAATTATTAATCTACCCACACCAATTAATCTAAATAACTGATGAAATTTTGGTTCAATTTTAGGGTTATGTTTAACCATTCAAATAATTTCAGGTATTGTTTTGTCTATACATTATACAGCTAACATTAGCCTAGCATTTAATTCAATCGATCATATCGTTCGAGATGTAAACTACGGATGATTAATTCGAGCAACTCATTCTAATGGAGCTTCAATATTCTTTATCTGTCTATATATACATACTGGACGTGGAATATATTACTCGTCATATAAATTCATTAATACTTGAGTAGTAGGTGTTATAATTATATTTGCAACTATAGCAACAGCATTTCTAGGTTACGTTCTACCTTGGGGGCAAATATCATTTTGAGGAGCAACAGTAATTACAAATTTACTATCAGCTATTCCATACTTAGGATCGACTATGGTTAATTGAATATGAGGGGGATTTTCAGTAGATAACTCAACATTAATACGATTCTTTTCACTACATTTTATATTACCTTTTATTATTGTAATAATAGTTATTATTCACCTATTTTTTCTACATACTACAGGATCTAATAACCCATTGGGAATAAAATCAGATATAGATAAAATTCCTTTTCACCCATATTATTCAATTAAAGACATAATAGGATTTATAATTATATTAACAATCCTTATAACCATTACATTAGCAGAACCGTTTATACTTTCAGATCCAGACAACTTTACACCTGCCAACCCCATAGTAACACCCGCTCACATTCAACCTGAATGATACTTTTTATTTGCGTATGCAATTTTACGATCAATTCCTAATAAATTAGGGGGGGTTATAGCACTATTAATATCAATATTAATCTTATTGATTATACCAATATCTATAAAAATAAAATTTAAAGGGATTCAATTTTACCCTATAAGACAAGTTACATTTTGAATATACGTAAATAATATTATTATATTAACCTGAATTGGCTCTCGACCAGTAGAAACCCCATTTATTACAATAGGAATATTTTTAACAATATCCTACTTTATATACTTTATTGTAGACCCTATACTAATTAAAATATGAGACAAAATAATTAAATAGTTAATTAGCTTATTTTAAAGCATATATTTTGAAAATATAAGAAAGAGAAATTTATTAACTTAACAAAAAAAAATGATAAACATAATAAAACTTAATATAAAAAAAAAAACAAACATAATTTAAAGAAAGTGGTAAATAAACCCTTCAAGCTAGATACATAAGCTTATCATAACGATAACGAGGTAAACAAGAACGAATTCAGATAAATAAAAAACAAAATAAAACTAATTTAATAAAAAAATAAAAAGAATAAAAATCCCCCCCTATAAACAACATACAAGAAATTAATCTTATAAAAATAATTCTAGAATATTCAGAAATAAATAAAAAGGCAAATTCACCAGAACCATATTCAACATTAAACCCAGAAACAAGTTCTCTTTCACCTTCAGAGAAATCAAATGGAGAACGATTAGTTTCAGCTATACAACAAGAAATCCAACAAAAAAATAAAGGTAAAGAAAAAAACATAAACCATAAATTAAACTGAACTTTATAAAAGTCTAAAAAATTATATCTATCAACAATCAAAAAATAACAAAGCATAATTAATGATAAAGAAACTTCATAAGAAATAGCCTGAGAAATTCTACGAATACAACCTAGTATAGAATATGATCTATTTGAAGATCAACCACAAATAATTAACCCATAAATTCCAATAGAAGAACAACTTAAAAAAAAAAGAAATCCATAAATAAAATCAACTCTATTGTAAAATACAGGAAATATTAATCAAATAAATAAGGATTGAAACAAAGATAAAATTGGACAAATAAAATAAATTATAAAATTACAGTTTAAAGGAAAAAATAATTCCCTAGAAAAAAGCTTAAAACCATCTCTAAAAGGTTGAAAAATACCTAAAAATCCTAGTTTATTAGGTCCCTTACGAAACTGAATATATCTTAAAACTTTACGTTCAAATAAAGTAAAAAACCCTACAGAAAGCAAAACTATTAATAAAGTAAATAGAGAAGATAAAAAATAAATTATTGATTATAATAAAAATTATATTATTAAATTCTAAATTTAATGCAATATGTCTGCCAAATCAATTAATATAAATCAAAATTAAACAATATAAATTGTGCTTAATGGTCCTTTCGTACTAAATAAACATAATTATTATAAGATAGAAACCAACCTGGCTTACACCGGTTTGAACTCAAATCATGTAAGATATTAAAAGTCGAACAGACTTATAAACAAAGAACCTACCCCTTATATTAATCTTAATTCAACATCGAGGTCGCAAACTATTATATAAATATGAACTCTCCATAATAATTACGCTGTTATCCCTAAGGTAACTTAATCTTAAAATCATAAATATATGGATCTTATAAATCAAAAATTAATTGAAATAAAAAATTAAAGTTTAATTTAACTGTCTCCCCAACAAAACTTATTTAAAATAAATAAAATTATAAAATCTAAACAAATATATAAAATAATAAGTAAAGTTCTTTAGGGTCTTATCGTCCCAATAAAACAATTAAGCTTTTTAACAAAAAAATAAAGTTCTAAAAATAAAATTAATAAAACTAATTTATTATTAATTCATTCATTCCAGTTTTCAATTAAAAAACTAATTATTATGCTACCTTTGTACAGTCAGAATACTGCAGCTATTTAAAATTAATCATTGAGCAGAAACTACTTTTAATAACTAACTAAAAGAAATGTTTTTGATAAACAGTTATAAATTAAAATTGTCGAATTCATATAAAATCAATTTAAAATTATACTTATAAAATCATTATTAAAAATAAAAAAAAATTTAATAAATTAACTTAATAAAAAAATAAATATAAAAAAATCATAATTAAAAACCTAAATTTATTAAAAACTAAATATATAATACAATAATTAATAAAGAATTAAAATATAAAATTTTATCAAAAAATAGAGATTATCCCCTATTAAATTAATTATAAAAAATAATTAAAATTAAATTAAATCTTAAATAACCAGATAAATAAAGGAACGAATAACTTATAATTACTAAAATAAAATTATGTATATTTATGAAACAATAAATCAACTTTAAATTAAATCTCCTAAATTCGGGAAAATAAAGGTAAATTAATTAATTAATTAACCCTGATACAAAAGGTACTAAATAATTATTCCAAAATTTTAACTTAAAAACTTAGCAGGAAAAAAATATTAATTATTTAATTTTAACTAAAAAAAATAAACACATAAATAAAAAAATAAACTATAATCAGAAAGAACAAGAGTTTTCAAATTAACGTAAATAATAAACTTTAATATAAGCTACAATCTGAATTAATTCTAGCCTCACCTTCCGGTAAAACTACTTTGTTACGACTTATCCCAATATGAGAGTGACGGGCAATATGTACATTAATTAAAAATATTCAAATAAATTAATTAATTTAAATTACTTTCAAATCCTAAATTAAATAATATTATTAAAAAAAAAATAATAATTAAAGTAACCCATAATTACCTAGATAAAACTGCACCTTGACCTAAACTTAAAGCCATAAACAAAAAGAGAATATTCTAAATAAACACTCCAATAATCATAGAGATATACAAATAAAATCAAGGTATAAACTATCGTGGTTTATCAATTATAATACAGGTTCCTCTGAAAAATTAAATTTAACCGCCAAAATCTTTGAGTTATGAAGAACATAACTACTTTTATTCAAGTTTAAGATTTAAGTCATAAATAATAGGGTATCTAATCCTAGTTTATAAAACAGATATAAAATAAATTTTAAAGAAAAAATAAAACTTATAAATTCCACCCAAATAAAATTAATTAAACTTCTAAAATAAAAATTAATTAAACCTAAAATATTAACTTTAATTAATTGTTTAACCGCGAATGCTGGCACAAAATTTATCAATCATAAAACAAATCACTTACTAAAAATAAAATTAATTTAAAAAATTTTTTACTGCTAATATAAAATTAAATACCAAGGCATATAATATGTTCATAAAAAAAATAATAAAGCCAGAATCAAACTTATTAATAAAAAAAAATAAGAAACAGTATAAATATAAATTATAACCACTAGGGGGATAAGAGTAGTGTTCCAAATGAAGTTCAAAAAATGATGAATACCAAACATAAGTTTCAAACAATTAGGTTCAAACTACTCACTAGGGGGATAAGAGTAGTGTTCCAAATGAAGTTCAAAAAATGATGAATACCAAACATAAGTTTCAAACAATTAGGTTCAAACTACTCACTAGGGGGATCAGAGTAGTGTTCCAAATGAAGTTTAAAAAATGATGAATACCAAACATAAGTTTCAAACAATTAGGTTCAAACTACTCACTAGGGGGATCAGAGTAGTGTTCCAAATGAAGTTTAAAAAATGATGAATACCAAACATAAGTTTCAAACAATTAGGTTCAAACTACTCATTAGGGGGATCAGAGTAGTGTTCCAAATGAAGTTTAAAAAATGATGAATACCAAACATAAGTTTCAAACAATTAGGTTCAAACTACTCACTAGGGGGATCAGAGTAGTGTTCCAAATGAAGTTTAAAAAATGATGAATACCAAACATAAGTTTCAAACAATTAGGTTCAAACTACTCACTAGGGGGATCAGAGTAGTGTTCCAAATGGCACTAAAATAGCTTAATAGTAATTTCATATTGAAATATTGAAACTTATTAATGATATAAAAGTTTATACAGGTATATTTTATGACCAACCCAATGGATATTATATACTAATCTATCCTGGTTTTTTTTTTTTTTTTCTACAAAAAAAAACTAGGATACATAATTATTAAGTTAAAATGTAAAAAGAAATTTTATTTTAATTAAGGTTAGTATTAGACAATAAGAATAATAATTCTAATTGAGTATGAATTTTTAAATTAACTATAATAAGATTTATTATATATTAAATCTATCCTCTATATTAAAGGAGGATAGATTTATTTAATATAAATTAATGTTATTTTATTAATTAATTAAATATTTATTATATTAATTATATATGAATTTTTAAATTAACTATAATAAGATTTATTATATATTAAATCTATCCTCTATATTAAAGGAGGATAGATTTATTTAATATAAATTAATGTTATTTTATTAATTAATTAAATATTTATTATATTAATTATATATGAATTTTTAAATTAACTATAATAAGATTTATTATATATTAAATCTATCCTCTATATTAAAGGAGGATAGATTTATTTAATATAAATTAATGTTATTTTATTAATTAATTAAATATTTATTATATTAATTATATATGAATTTTTAAATTAACTATAATAAGATTTATTATATATTAAATCTATCCTCTATATTAAAGGAGGATAGATTTATTTAATATAAATTAATGTTATTTTATTAATTAATTAAATATTTATTATATTTATATTTTATTATTTAACTTATTATTCAAACAAATCTGAATAAATAAAACCTGTATAAACTTTTAATTCATTAATAAGTTTCAAATTAGATT